CTATACGAAATGCTGATATGGATAGAAAAAGAGTGGTTCGAATAACATCTACTAATATTACCGAAAGTATTGTTAAAATACTTTTACGAGAGGGGTTTCTCGAAAACGTGAGAAAACATCGAGAAAACAACAAATCTTTTTTGGTTTTAACCCTGCGACATAGAAGGAATAGGAAAAGACCCTATAGAAATATTTTAAATTTAAAACGGATCAGTCGACCCGGTCTACGAATCTATTCTAACTATCAACGAATTCCTAGAATTTTAGGTGGTATGGGGATTGTAATTCTTTCTACTTCTCGAGGTATAATGACAGACCGAGAGGCTCGAGAACAAAGAATCGGCGGAGAAATTTTGTGTTATATATGGTAATTCTTTTAATATCCAACTTGGATCTGAAACTTCCTATTTGTGAAAAAAAGAAGAAAAGGGGCGAGTTGTCTAATATCGTTCCTCCTCCATTAGTTAATACTTCAAGGGGGCTTTACCTTGAATGAAAGAACAAAAATGGATTCATGAAGGTTTAATTACTGAATCGCTTCCCAACGGCATGTTCCGGGTTCGTTTAGATAATGAAGATCTGATTCTAGGTTATGTTTCAGGAAAGATCCGACGTAGTTTTATACGGATACTGCCAGGAGATAGAGTCAAAATTGAAGTAAGTCGTTATGATTCCACCAGAGGACGTATAATATATCGACTCCGCAACAAGGATTCGAAAGATTAGGTAGTTTTTTCCACTTCAACATTCCTTTCAGGGGAATACGATTCGAGGTGAAAAATTTCAAGAAACTTATTTTCTTTCAAGAAGTAGATTCAGAATTTAGGTAAGGAATAACAAATATGAAAATAAGAGCTTCTGTTCGTAAAATTTGTGAAAAATGTCGACTAATCCGTAGGCGGGGACGAATTATAGTAATTTGTGCCAACCCGAGACATAAACAAAGACAAGGATAATCAGACTCGCTAAAGGAACCGGTGTACAAATAAGGAATCTGTTTTGACATGAAATGGATATATCCATATATCTCTGATTCATATTTATGAGATGATAAAATATGGCAAAAGCTATATCGAGAACTGGTCCACGTAGTAAGAATAGACATATTGGTTCGCGTAAGAGTATGCGTAGAATACCAAAGGGGGTTATTCATGTTCAAGCAAGTTTCAATAATACCATTGTCACTGTTACAGATGTACGGGGTCGGGTGGTTTCTTGGGCCTCTGCCGGTACTTCTGGATTTAAGGGTACTAAAAGGGGGACACCGTTTGCTGCTCAAAGCGCAGCAGGAAATGCTATTCGTACGGTAGTCGATCAAGGTATGCAACGGGCAGAAGTCATGATAAAAGGTCCCGGTCTCGGAAGAGACGCAGCATTACGGGCTATTCGTAGAAGCGGTATACTATTAACTTTCGTACGGGATGTAACCCCTATGCCACACAACGGCTGTAGACCTCCTAAAAAAAGACGTGTGTAGAAATGAATATTGAAGAAATTTCAAGATAAACAAGAGAAATAAATGATTCAATGATCTAATTAAATAATATTACTATGGTTCGAGAGAAAGTAATAGTATCTACTCGGACACTACAGTGGAAGTGTGTTGAATCAAGAACAGACAGTAAACGTCTTTATTATGGACGCTTTATTCTGTCTACACTTATGAAAGGTCAGGCCGATACAATAGGCATTGCGATGCGAAGAGCTTTGCTTGGAGAAATAGAAGGAACATGTATCACACGTGTAAAATCTGAATCTGAGAAAGTCCCACATGAATATTCTACCATATCGGGTATTCAAGAATCGGTACATGAAATTTTCATGAATTTGAAAGAAATTGTATTGAGAAGTAATCTATATGGAACTTGTGACGCGTCTATTTGTGTCAGGGGTCCTGGATATGTAACTGCTCAAGACATCATCTTACCGCCTTATGTAGAAATCGTTGATAATACACAACATATAGCTAGCTTGACAGAACCAATTGATTTTTGTATTGGATTACAAATCGAGAGAAATCGAGGATATCTTATAAAAACGCCACATAACTTTCAAGATGGAAGTTATCCTATAGATGCTGTATTCATGCCTGTTCGAAATGCGAATCATAGTATTCATTCTTATGGGAATGGAAATGAAAAACAAGAGATACTTTTTCTCGAAATATGGACAAATGGAAGTTTAACTCCGAAAGAAGCACTTCATGAAGCCTCTCGGAATTTGATTGATTTATTTATTCCTTTTTTACATATGGAAGAAGAAAACGTACATTTAGAAGACAATCAACACACGGTTCCTTTATCCCCTTTTATCTTTCATGATAAATTGGCCAAACTCAGAAAAAACAAAAAAAAAATAGCATTGAAATCGATTTTTATTGACCAATCAGAATTGCCTCCAAGGATCTATAATTGCCTCAAAAGGTCCAATATATATACATTATTGGACCTTTTGAATAACAGTCAAGATGATCTCATGAAAATTGAGCATTTTCACATAG